GGGTTACATTTTTCATATGCTCTCCTCTTATAGATAGGACGAACAAAGAACAAAGTTTTTTGATCACTTACTTACTTCGCTCGCCCTTTTTTGATCGGTTTTTTTAATGCAAATAGATTCAATCTAGTAATTTCTTTTAGATTAAGTCTTAGGTCTTGTTTGATCTGTGAAAGAAAGACCTTCTTTGTTGAAATGTTCCAAAAATCCCTAAAATAAAAGGAAAAAAGTATCTAATCGAAAGAGCTTATTTTATTTTTTAGGATTAAACAAAAGGGTTCGCAAATAAAAGCGCTAGTGCCACAACTAATCCATAAATTGTTAAAGCTTCCATAAAAGCTAGACTAAGCAATAAAGTACCTCGTATTTTACCTTCTGCTTCTGGCTGTCTCGCAATACCTTCTACAGCTTGTCCTGCAGCAGTACCTTGACCAACTCCAGGCCCAATGGAAGCAAGCCCTACGGCCAATCCAGCAGCAATAACAGAAGCAGCAGCAATTAGTGGATTCATGGTGAGTTCCTCGTGTCAAAAAAAAAGAAATGGTTAAGAATACAATCAACCAAGAAATTCTTACTTCATAAGCTCTCTCTATTGGGGAGAAGTATACTTCTAAGCTCTATCTCCATTGTGGAGAAGTAACCAAAAAAGTACAAATTGAAACGATAATGTGAATTGTCTGAACTAGATAGAAGAGAATTCCATATATCGGATTAGATAATGAATCTAACCTAGGAATATATAATACCCTGTATACATTTGTTTCTTCTATTTTGTTTTAATATTTTATCATTTTCTATTGAATCGGATTCTAAAATCATTGCTTAAAGTTGAAACCCACACAAAAGATGACTCCACTTATAGACATTAAGGATATATAATATAGTATAGATCTAGGCTGATTCCACCCTCTTTACTGCATATATACTTTGACAATTCCATAATATAGTCTATTCTCTCTCCTACAACTCTAGGTTGTATATTCATATGCATTTCTAACTATTTTTTTGCAACCAAGCGGATTATCTGGAACCGTGCATGAATTGAGCTAAGCTGAAAAAAAAAGACTATTTTAAAAACTAGTCAATTCAATGATGACCCTCCATGGATTCACCTATATAGGCTGCGGCTAATGTTGCAAAAATAAGAGCTTGAATACCGCTTGTAAATAATCCAAGAAACATGACAGGTATAGGAACTACTAAGGGGACTAAAGAAACAAGAACAACAACAACTAATTCATCTGCCAATATATTCCCGAAAAGTCGAAAGCTAAGCGATAATGGTTTTGTGAAATCCTCTAGGATGTTAATTGGTAAAAGGATTGGAGTTGGTTTAATATATTTCTCGAAATAGCTCAATCCTTTTTTGCTAAGACCCGCATAAAAATATGCTGCTGACGTGAGTAAAGCTAAAGCAACAGTAGTATTTATATCATTCGTGGGCGCTGCTAATTCTCCGTGGGGTAACTCTATAATTTTCCAAGGTAAAAGAGCACCCGACCAATTCGAAACAAAAATAAAAAGGAACATAGTTCCAATAAATGGAACCCAGGGACCATATTCTTCTCCAATCTGAGTTTTGCTCAAGTCTCGAATAAACTCAAGGACATATTCAAAGAAATTCTGACCGTCTGTAGGGACGGTTTGTGGATTCCGAACAGCTATGACAACTGAACCTAGCAAGATAGTAATTACGACCCAAGAAGTGATGAGTACTTGGGCATGAATTTGGAAACCTCCTATTTGCCAATAGAAGTGTTGGCCTACTTCTACACCCGATATATCGTATAACCCCTTGAGTGTTTTAATGGAACAAGGTATAATATTCATATTGTCCTCTGATAAAAATTGAACTTCAAAAAAGGAATTCTTTTGATTCAACCATCTCTTTCTCAACTCAGCAACTTGAAGTATTAATCTTATATTTAGGATACCAAGAAAGCACATCAGATCATAATATATATCAATACCCTCTAATATATATCAATATTCCCCTTCTTTTTTCTATGCAAAACAAAAAAAAAAAGAATAGTAATAGTAAGTGATTCCATAAATCTACGCTGTTGCCCAAGAATTCACTATTCTTCTTAATCAATGATTTCTTATATAGAGAGAACGACCCTCACAAATTGCAAATACTAATTTGTTAAGAATCAATCGAATTGAAGTCATAGTGTCGTCGTTGGCTGGAATCGATATATTCGCGAGATCTGGGTCGCAATTTGTATCGACTAAAGAAATAGTAGGAATCCCCAAAATGGCACATTCCCGAAGAGCTATATACTCTTTTTGCTGATCAAGGACGATCACAATGTCTGGCAATCTCGTCATATATTTGATCCCGCCGAGATATCTTTGCAAGGTAGATAATTTTCTCTTCAAGATTGCCACATCTCTTTTTGGGAGATGTTGGAATTTTCCCATTTTTTCTTCTGCTCTTAAGTCTCTAAATTGAGAAAGTCTAGTTTTCGTAATCGACCAATTAGTTAACATACCACTGAACCACTTTTTATTAACATAATGACAACGAGCCCTTATTGCAGCTGATGCTACTAAATCCGTCGCTCTTTTTTTTGTACCAACAATTAAGAAACTTTTTCCCTGACTTGCTGCATCAAAAACTAAATCACAAGCTTCTGATAAAAAACGAGCCGTTCTAGCGAGATTTATAATATGAGTACCTTTGCGCTTTGCCGAAATGTAAGGAGCCATTTTCGGATTCCATTTCTTAATACCATGACCAAAATGAACTCCTGCTTCTACCATCTCTTTCAAATTGATGTTCCAATATCTTCTTGTCATTTTTTCCACACTTCCTTTTGATTTTTTCTTTTTTTTTTTTCATCCTACCATTCCATTACGGAATTTTTTTATTTTTGAAGATTAAGAAAGATCCAAAATAGCTTGAAATAAATAATAATTGTTCCGTAAGGAACCTTCTACTGAGAGTTGGCCATTGATACATCGTATAAACATAACCTTAATGAATTAACTGAACTTCTTTTACTTAATGAAAATATAAAATTGGACCTGTTAGTGTTCTAATGTTCAAAAGTCTAGTAAAGTAAAAAAATCTCCTTTATGTATTCTTAAATCGTATGTATTCTTAAATCGTATAAATGGGGGTAAATGGGGGTTCTGATGTCTCATAGAAATAAATTGTTTGTTATGTCAGAATCTGAAGAAACTAATTCTGTATGGAGAAACAAAAAATCTCTCATTTCCGACGCGAATAGATTTTGTTTTTGAATTTCGAAATAAAGGTTTTTTTCTTGTGGGGAACGGTGCACAAATTTTTGGAATCCGGTACCAACAGGTATAATCCCCCCCAGAACTACGTTTTCTTTCAACCCTTTCAACCAATCAATGCGACCTCGTAGGGCAGCTTTTGCTAAAACTCGAGCCGTTTCTTGAAAACTTGCTTCAGATATAAAACTTTGGGTATTCAGGGAAGCTCTTGTTATTCCCAATAAGATTGCCCGATAATAGATCGATTCATCCAAAGCTCGCCCTGCTCGTTCCGCTCGCAATAGTCCGATTAATTCCCCAGGTGAAAAAACATTAGACATTCCATCTTCGGAAACCCGCACTTTTGATGTTACTTGGCGTATAATAATCTCTATATGTCTATTATGGATCTGTACCCCTTGGGATCGATAAACTTTTTGGATTTTATTAACCAAAGAAATACGACTTTGGGCTATGGTTAGCTCAGCTCCAATCAAGAATCCCCAGGGGACCCCAAGAATTCTTGGTATACGCTCACTCCAATCCTCAATTCTCCTTTCGAGATTAGGGGATAGTGAATCAATTGAACGCGCTTCAAAGATTTGTTCCACTTTTGGAAGACCTTGCGTTATGTCACTAGATCTCGATTTTTCATATATAAACGTAACTAACCTATCGCCTTTGTAAAGGATTTCGCCATAATGACCATTAACAGTTGCTCCTGTAGTGGCCAAATAAGGTTTAGCTGCTCTTATAACAAAGGAATCCATATTAATAATGAAAATTTGACCAGATTTTTTTATGTGCGATTTAAATCGACATACATTTTCACAAATAAATTGTCCAAGGTGAATTATTGCCGATGTCTCCTCCCAAGAATCATGGTGGACAAAGTGACAATTAAAAAGGAATGGATCCAACATTATGTTACTATTGAAATTCGAAATCCTTTGATTTTCATCTATTAAAGAGTATTTAAGTCCTTGAAGTACTTGGAAGGTTTGTTTCAAATTGTCAAGGAACAAATATTTTTTTAGCAGGATCTTATTATGCGTTAGTAAATAGTAAGATGAAGAAAAATTCGATATACTAGGGACAATAGTGCCTAAGGGCCTAAAAATTTCTCGAATAGGAATTCTACGATTCAATTCTTTTATCGTATTGGGATGTTTTGAATTCTTGAATAAACCAATTTGAGAACAGTTAGATGCCGACAAAATCATCAAAGATTGGTATTCTTTATTTCGATTCAACAAGGTGCCAATAGCTTCTTGATGTTGGCTAAGTGATTCAATCTTCCCCTTGGAATAAAAGGAATTTATATTGGGGCAATCTAACCTATTATGAGGAATTGGTCCTGCACTTGTCCTATCATACCTTTTTCGTGTATATGAAATAGTGCACTTGACTAATTCAATTCTTAGGAAATCGCGAATAAGATCATTTGTTCTTACCTCAACAAGGGAAGCACCAGCCTTCTCTTTTTCTTCTTGTTCCCAATTCACTACTAAGCAAGTTCTAACAAATTGACTATTTGTGTGATAAATTCTTTGAGTTAACTTGCTATTTTCATGAGAAATAAAATTGACAAGTCGAAGTTGGAGATTATCTTCTTCTTGCAAGAGATCTTGCGGGAAAAGTGTTGCTAAATTTCTCCCTTCGTCCATTTCATATGCGACTGCAGGGCGAATGGAAACAAAATACTTTTCCTTGCTCTTGAGAATTTTTTTCCGTTGAACATAGACCCAATTTTTCCTTTTTTTTGATTCATTAGAATCTTTTTTTTTTCTTTCTGGTGGTATCAAACAGCCGCCTAATACCTTATCTGCCTCTTCAGGAAAATGAATATCGCCGGAAAATATTTTGAGTTCTGTATGGCTTTTTTTTCTCTTAACTCGGACCAGTCCACCTAGTCGACTTCTTGTATTTTTTGTGAGTTGTGTATCCACTCCAATAATACTATTGTCAAGTACCTTTAAGGATGAGGATCTCGGCAAGATATGCAGTTCTTGAAGAATGAAAAAAAACCGATCTACTTCTTTTTGGTATTTTAGACTAAATTCTTTTGTTCCTCGATGCTCAATTAAACCCTCTTTTTTTAAGATGGAATCTTCCTCTGTGCTCTCGTATTCGTCCTCGGAGTCTTCTTCTAAGTCTTCCTCTAAAGTCCCATATTTGTTCTCTGAGCTTTCCCCGGGGCTCCCATAGTCGTCTTCTGAGTCTTCCTCTAGAGTTCCATATTTGCCCTCTCGGGTCCTATATTTACTCTCTGGGCTCCCATATTCGTCTTCTGAGTCTTTCTCTAAAGTCCTATATTCGTTCTCGGGGTTCCCATATTCGTTCTCTGTGCTCCCATATTCGTCTTCTAGGGTTTCATATTCGTATTCGCCCCCTCGGGTCCTATATTCGTCTTCTAGGGTCTCATATTCGTCTTCTGAGTCTTCTTCTCGAGTGCTATATTCTTCCTCTAGGGTCCTATATCTAAATTTAACAATTCCCGAACCCTTTTTATCTTTTCTGTATCGTGGATCGTCAAAATAAGCAAAAATAGTATTTCTACGTAAAACACCCATAAAGGGTATTTCAATCGAAATCCCTAAACAGGATATTAGTTCTTTCTCTTGTTCTTGATGATATTGTAATGGAATGACGAACCTATTTCTTCGCTTTTTCGCCAACAAATCTGAATTCTCTTTAAAAATAGAAGGATAGAGCAAATTCCAATGGCCGTTGGCCATGATTCGAGACGACGTTGAATAATCCAAAATTTCCCTATCTTTTTTACCATAAGTATTCATTTGATCTTGATCCTTGTGGAGTGAAAAAGACGCTATACTGGATCCGCATCTACTTACTGACAATATCCATAAATGGCTGGTTTTTGGTAATCGACGAAGATTACCATATTGATATTCGGGCGCATGGTAAACATCAGTACTCCAGTGCATTTCGCCGTCTGATTCGGAAAAAATATGCTTTTGTACCCTTTCTTTAAAATGTAAAGTGGGGGTTCCGGCACGAATCTCCGCAATTACTTGTTCGGATTTTACATATTGATCGTTTTGCACTAGAATCAAGCTTTTTGAGGGAATATTCACACTATATAGAATATCCTGACTCTGAATAGTTACATGCAAGTCTATATAACATAGAAAAGCAGGCTGTCCATGACGGGTACGTGTGGGGTGAACCAAATTCTCAGTGAATTGGATTTTGCCATTCGAAGGGGATCGTACAAGGTCGGCAGTACCCCCTGTGAATACTCCGCCAGTATGAAAAGTTCTTAATGTTAGTTGAGTACCTGGCTCCCCAATTGATTGACCCGCAATAATACCTACGGCTTCTCCCAATTCGACCAGATCACTATGAGTAGGACTCCGGCCATAACATAATTGACAGATCCAAGAAGTGCTCCGGCAAGTAAAAGGGGTTCTAATATATATTGGTTGTGCTCGAAATGGTTGTGCTCGAAAGGTAGTTATGAATCGATTGACTAATCCAATTCCAATATCTTGATTTCGAGCGGCAATGCATCGTGAACCGATATATATATCGTCTGCTAATACACGACCCATTAGTGTTTGGACAAAAAGTTTTTCCGTCATCCCATTTTGAGGACTCACAGAAATACCTCGGATAGTACCACAATCTCTTCTACGCACAATAATATGTTGAACTACTTCAACAAGTCTACGTGTAAGATATCCAGCATCTGCTGTTCGTACAGCAGTATCTACAACCCCTTTGCGAGCTCCATAGCAGGAAATTATATATTCTGTCAAAGAAAGTCCCTCGCGTAAATTGCTTTGAATAGGTAAATCAATCATTTGTCCTTGAGGGTCCGCCATTAATCCTCTCATACCCACTAATTGGTGTACCTGAGATGCATTTCCTCTGGCTCCTGAAAAAGACATTAGATAGACTGGATTAGAAGGATCCGTTATCCGAAAATTCGAATTCATTTCTTGTTTCAAATATTCACTTGTCGCATACCATATCTCAACGGATTGGCGTAATTTTTCTACCGCGTGTATCGCCCCATAATAATAGTGTTTCTCCAAAAGAAAACTCTGTTGTTCCGCGTCTTGGACTAACCACCCCTTAGAGGGTATTGTTAAGAGATCCTCGATTCCTAACGAAATCGATGTAGTAGTGGCTTGATGGAAGCCCAGAGTCTTTAGTTGATCCAGTATATGGGATGTATATCCCATTCCGAAATGATCTATTAATCTGCTAATAAGTCGTTTCATACCAGTTCCGTCTATCTCTTTATTATGAAAGACCAGATTGGCCCGTTCCGCCATACAGAAGTACCCCCTTTTCGGCTGAGTAGGATTCGACAATTGCTGAGTAGGATTCGACAATGGGCCTGAGTCAGTGATTCGAAAATTTAATCATTTCCTTAATCTCAATCTGAATTCGCGCGGCAAAAATGATGATACTAGGGAAATCAGACTGCCCCCCCGAAAGGGGAGGGGCGTCGCCGAATCTAACTTCCTTGTTTAGATAGTGTATGAATAGGCCTGACTAAATCCTTGTATGGCTTCCTCTATTTCTCTATAAAAAGAAATATGACCAAGAGTGGTTCGAATGTATATAGAACGAATTTCTTTTTTTCTATTTCCCACTATTAGATAGTGGGCATAAATCTCATGATAAGTCCCCAAAGATTCATATTGAACTTCAATAGGAACTTCTCTTGACCCAATGACGCGTTGATCCAGTTTCCATCGTAGCCACAAGGGACTGTCTAAACTGATGAGTTTCTGTCTATAAGCTCCCAGTGCATCATAAGAACTAGAAAAGTGGGGTTCTTTATCTTTCGTATTGTAATTAACTTTTTGATTTGGGTAGTTTACGCAACTATTATATCTATTTGCACAAATACCTCGGCGGTTTCCAATTGTTAATACATAAAGCCCGATAAGCATGTCTTGGGTTGGTACGCAAATAGGATCTCCAATAGCGGGAGATAAGAGATTCATATGAGAAAACATAAGTAAACGGGCTTCCGCCTGAGCTTCCAAGGATAAAGGTAGATGAACAGCCATTTGATCCCCATCAAAGTCCGCATTGAAACCCTTACACACTAATGGGTGTAAAGAAATAGTACGCCCCTCTACTAAAGTGGGTTGAAAGGCCTGTATGCCTAATCTATGCAGGGTGGGTGCTCTATTTAACAGTACAGGATGTCCTCGCATAACTTCTTGAAGTATTTCCCATACAATGGGTTCCTTTTCCCAAATTTTCCTTTTAGCAATCCTGACATTAGAAGTAGCGCGTTTCGTGATTAAATCGCGAATTACAAATAGCTGAAAAAGCTTTATTGCTATCTCTAGAGGTAATCCACATTGATGTAATGAAAGCGAAGGACCCACAACAATGACAGAACGCCCCGAGTAATCGACCCTTTTCCCAAGCAGAGTCTCGCGAAACCTTCCTTCTTTACCTTCAATTACATCTGAAAGTGATTTGTATACTTTATTGTGACCATCCCTCATCGGTTGCCCGCGGGACCCACTATCAAGAAGTGTATCCACGGCTTCTTGTACCAATTTTTCCTGACACATTACTAAATCCGCTGGCGCTAATTCACTTCTTTTTAATAGATAGCCAAGGTTGTTGTTCCGACGGATAACTCTCTTATAAAGTTCATTAATGTCCGAAGTCACTACTTTATCTCCAGATCTATAAACAATGGGTCTCAATTCGGGAGGAAGAACCGGTAATAAGCACAAAACCATCCATTCTGGTTCTACATTTGTTTGAATAAAATGTTTCGCCAATTGCATGCGTCTAATCAAAAAAACTTTTCTTATTCGTCTTTTTCTATCTTCCCATTCATCTCCACTATACCCCTCGTCTTCTAATTCCTTCCATTCGACCAAGGAATTCTCTATAATAATTCGCAAATCCAAATCTGCTAATTGTTCTCTAATAGCACCTGCCCCTGTCGCAATTTCCCGATTTCTAAATGTTGCAAAGCCTGGGGTAGAAAAAAAGGGAGAAATGCTGTGGTTACAGGATGCAATTTCCTCTTCGAATAAACCTCGTAATCGCAAAAAAGTAGGTTTTTTAGTGCTGGGCCTAGCAAAAGAGAAATCACCATATACTAGGCCTTCCAACTTCTTAAGAGGTTTATCTAAAAGATTCGCGATATAACTAGGAAGGCCTTTCAAATACCACACATGAGTCACGGGACATGCGAGTTTGATGTATCCCATTTGATATCTTCGTATCCGAGAATCCACAAATTCTACCCCGCATTTTTGGCAAAATCTTTCGTCTTGGTTTTCAGTTCCGCTCGCTCGAGAATTGCCACAAGCGCAAATTCCGCTTTTTATGGGTCCAAAGATTCTTTCGCAAAACAATCCATCTTTTTCTGGTTTATCGGTTTTATAATGAAAAGTAGAGGGCCTTGTTACTTCGCCAACGGCTTCTCCATTAGGTAGGTTTTTGTTAGCCCAAGCCTTTATTTGTTGAGGGGAAACGAGTTCAATTTGAAGTTGTTGATGTTTATATTGGTCAATCATAAAATAGAAATAAGAAAAGAATTTATATTTATTCCGATCAAACTTCCTCCCTAGTAACCTGGAAGTTCTTCTCAGATACAAGGAAATGATTCAGTTCTAGAGCCAAAGATCGTAGTTCTCGAACGAGCACTCGAAAAGATTCTGGAGGATCCTCGTGATTAGGTATTCTTTTTCCCCAGATCGTAGCATTAAGTATTTCTTGGCGAGCTATAAGATGGTCAGATTTATAAGTAAGTATCTCTTGTAAAATATGAGCAACACCAAATCCTTCTAAAGCCCAAACTTCCATTTCTCCTACTCGTTGTCCCCCTTGCTTGGCTCTTCCTCTAACGGGTTGTTGTGTAACAAGTGAGTAGGGCCCAGTAGAACGCCCATGAATTTTCTCATCAACTTGATGAATTAATTTTAAGATATAGGACTTCCCTATTAGAACAGGTTGTTCGAAGGGATCTCCTGTTCTTCCATCAAATATTCTGCTTTTTCCCGGGTACTCAGGTTCAAATACCCATGGATTTTTTGTTTCTTTACTGGCTTCATATAATTCTGAAAACACAAGTTTTCTTGAAGCCTCTTGCTCATATCTCTCATCAAAAGGTGCTATTCTATAATGTTTCTTTAGCAGATCCCCCGCTAATCCGAGGGAGCTTTCAAATATTTGTCCCACATTCATTCGGGAGGGTACTCCTAAGGGATTGAAGACCATATCAACAGGTGTTCCATCTTGCAAATAGGGCATATCTTGCCTAGGCAAAATTTTGGAAATGATCCCCTTATTCCCATGTCTTCCAGCTACTTTATCCCCAACTTGGATTTCACGTTTCTGTAAAATATATACACGAACCATTATGTCGAGAGGGTCCCTCTGGATCCATTTCACATCGATAACGCGCCCTCGTCCACCTATAGGTAATTTGAGAGAAGTTTCTTTTGAAGTGGATACCTCAAGGCCAAATATGGCCCGTAATAATCCAGCTTCCGCGATATACGACGATTCACTCGCTATCTGAGGCGTTAATTTACCTACTAAAATATCACCAGTTTCTACCCAGGATCCCAACCTAACCACTCCATTTCTGTCCAAATTGCGGAGTAAATGTTCTTCTAGATGTGGTATTTCTTTAGTGATTTTTTCAGCGGAGCCTTGGCTTGTCGTATCTGTCTGAATTTCATATTTCCGGATGTGAAAAGAGGTATAAATATCCTCATATACCAAACGCTCGCTAATTAGTACTGCGTCTTCAAAATTGTAACCTTCCCATGGCATATAAGCTACTAATACGTTTTTTCCTAAAGCAAGTTCCCCCCCAACTGTAGCAGCTCCCTCTGCTAAAATTTGTCCTTTTTTAATGAATTTACCCCGTGGAACCCGCGGTTTTTGGTGCATACAAGTATTTTTGTTAGAGCGACGGTGGTTAACTAACGGAATACTTAGAGTTTTCCCACTACTTGATAAAAGGATCTTATGACTATCAGTAGAAACGATCTTTCCCTCGCGTTCGGCTATAACGGAAACCCTCGAATCTAGAGCTGTTTGGCGTTCCAATCCAGTTCCAACAATGCACTTCTCGGACCGAGAAAGGGGAACTGCTTGCCGCTGCATATTAGAACTCATTAAAGCCCGATTCGCATCATTGTGCTCAATAAAAGGAATGAGAGAACCTCCAATAGAAAAATATTGGAAAGGAAAAATACTTCTAACATGAATCTGTTCCCATGCAATAGTCAGGAATTCTTGACGGTATCTAGCTGGAACAACCTGCTCTTCCTGAATACCTTGATTCAAGGACAACGAATTTCCTGCTGCTATCATATAATATTCATCCCTATTTGGTGATAGATAAACTACTTGTCTCGATTTTTTTTTTTTTGCTTTCTCAGCAGATATTTCATAAAACGGGCTCTCTATGGATCCCCACAAGTAATCAATTCTCGCATGAATTGCTAAAGATCCAGTAAGTCCAACATTGATTCCTTCAGACGTGTCAATTGGGCAAATACGCCCATAGTGACTCGGATGAATATCTCGGCTCCGAAAACTCGCAGTTCTCCCTGTCAACCCTCCAGGACCTAAACAACTCACTTTTCGCCCATGAACAGTTTGTGTCAATGGATTCGTTTGATCAAAAACTTGAGATAACGGGTATGTGCCAAAAAAGGTCTCATAAGTAGTTATTAATAAAATCGAAGTTGAAGTTGGAGTTACCAAAGTTTGGGGAGTCGGTTTCGATTGACGTATGAATACTCTACGGATAGTTTTTTGAACTGCATGTTGTAAACGACCAAGAGCCAGTCCGAATTGATCTTGTAACAGATCTGCAACCGAACGAATACGTTTATTTTTCAAGTGATTCATATCGTCATCGTCAAGTATACCCGTTCCAAATTTCATTCCAATCAAATGATCTGTAGCAGCCAATACATCTCGTGGTAACAAGAATGTATTGTTCTGAGGTATATCAAGATTAAGTCTCCGATTCATATTTCGTCGACCAATCCTTCCTAATTCACATTTTTGCTGAAAAAATTTCCTTTGTAATTCCTCACATAAGGACTCCGAAAATACCAGGTCCCCACCTACACAAGCAAATTGTTGATAAAACTCCAAAATAGCTTTTTCTTTTGACTCAATCCTCTTATTCTCCTTAGCATTCGGGAAAGACAAAAAAATTTCGGGGTAGGAAACATTATCTAGAATTTCTCTTAGATTCGAACCCATAGCTGATGATAGAACTAGAATAGATATCTTTTGTTTTCTACTCACGCGAGCCCATATCCTTTCTTTTTTATCAATTGCTAATTCCGATCTTCCTCCCCAATCTGATATTATAGTCCCGGTGTAGATAGAAATTCCCTTATGATCTAATTCCGAACGGTAGTAAATACCAGGACTTAACAATATTTGATTGATCACAATTCGGTATATTCCATTTATAATAAAGGTTCCTAAGGAATTCATTATAGGAATGTTTCCAATAGAAATGGTTTGCTTTTGCACATCGAAACCGAAAATTAATCTCGCGGATACATATAATTCGGAAGAATAGGTGAGTGATTCATACACAGCATCCCTTTCTTTTATCGAGGGTTCTAGCAATTGATACCCTTTCGCAAATAATTGAAATGCAATTTCGTGATCTGGATCTTTAATTGTTGGAAACTTGTCAAGTTCTTCCGCTAGGGCTTTATTAATGAACCTACAAAATCCTTCGAATTGGATCTGACTAAATCCGGGTATTGTGGACATTCCCTCGTTTCCATTCCGGAGCATCTTAATCTTAAGTTTCCTGTTTATCAAAGAAAAATTCCATTAGCAGCTCATTCTTCATCAATCCCTATGGATCGATCTAGCAATCATGGAATCTATATTCTGTTTACTGAATCACATGAAATTCTAGGGAACTCCACATATGTATTTCATATATGTATTTCATACATATGAATAGAGACAATTTTGATGAAAGTTCGAGTTTGCTAGGGGTACAAATAGAATGACTAGAAAAAAAATTATGCCACTTATACTTTCATGATATTCTAATCAGATTGGATGGCAAAGATTTCTCATTTTATCTCCTTTCTATTAATGTAATAAAGCCATAATTTAATTTTATTATAATAAATACACTAGAAAGTTTGGGAAAGTTTGACTTTACTTCGATTTAGCATAGCGCCCTTACTTTAAATTTCAAAAATAAAATTGAGGGTTCTTTTTTATTTTTGAATAGTAGAATTGCTAGAAAATTTAGGATTTCCTTGTAGAATTCTAAAATAAAGTAAGTCCCTTTTTTAAGTACATGCCAATCTAGTTATCTACCTCTCCGCATACCCATGCTTTTCTTTTATCGCAATTTCATTTGGACAGGCCAAGATAGTCAGGTTATACTCTATATCAGAATCAGAGCAAATTTCCTTTTTTTTATTCAAGATATTTAATGCTTTGAAAAATTCAAGCACGATTCCCCATAGAGATATGTACATAAGGGGGATCTTTGGATAATAATGATGTTCGGACCTGGAGTTTACCTATACACGGATTAGGCATAAAGCCATAATATTTTATTATGCCATTAAAAGGAAGGGGAAGATAATAACTATTTAAGAGCCGTTCACTACTGCAATGCAATAAAAAAAAAAGATAGAATTCTAGTTAATGGTTCCAATTTGTTCTGAATTTTGCAGCCTGTGACTAGAAATCCACTTTTTCTCCTTTTTAATTTCAATAGAAAGAAACAGAAAGTTTTTTTGTGTTAACAATGTATGTTTTAAGATAGAATCTATCGAAGAGAATAATAGAAACTGGATCAAAAAAAGCAGGAATCCTTTTTTAAAAAAGATTGGAAAAAAAGTTAAGTAGAATTAGATTCAAAATAAAAGGAGTTTTCCTAAGAAAACTGTGGATGAATACTTCTTCTTTTCTCGATTTTCGCTCGGATTTTTTGGCGGCATGGCCAAGCGGTAAGGCAGGGGACTGCAAATCCTTTATCCCCAGTTCAAATCTGGGTGCCGCCTGATCAATAAAATACTTAGTTAGGTTTTATAGTACTGATCGAACTCGAGAAATTATTACTCTTTACTCTGCATAAGTTCGGGGAAGAGAGTAACTAGGCCTGCTGATACTGGGTTTTGAGAATCCATACCATAGTTTTGTTCTATCCTCAAACTAGGGTTTGTTTTGGGGGTAGCGGCCCAAATGGTTACCAATAGGGATATTGGTTCGATTTGAGAATTGAAAACGACGAGGCTAAGATGTTAAAAATCTTGGTATCCAAAGAAAGGTCCCTAAAGGGCATTCTTTTTTTTTTCAATTTAAGATTGAAGAAGGGACTCCGCGAAGGAATATCAAGACTTCCTAATTATCATACATTATCGTACATCTTATTTTACCTACATACACTAAAGTAAGGACTACTTATTCGAGCGAGAATCAGATTAAATAGGCCGATCCTAAATTCATTTTGGATTTGTGCTGTGGATAAAGTCTCCGCATTCTTTCATAGAATGATAAAAAGCAGGGCTGTAGGGTTTAGGTCAAAAATAAACATGGGTAAGGTAGGTATCCAATAAATATTTATCTGCCCATAATTTTTTATTTTATGGTATATTAGGCCGTCCTTATGCTTATAAAAAAAAAAAAAGAGTAACAAAAGGAATAATAAATATTCCTATTTCTGCTTCTTCTATTCAGGACATAACTCCCGTACTTTTTTTTAAGGAAAAGGGCTATGCTATGTATCGTATTTATACTTAGATGTTCTCTAATTCTACCGGAATTCCTATAAGAATTTGTTAGGAGTAAATTCCTTGAACTGATTGATCCATAGCCTTAGGGGAGAGTCCCTTTTTGACTCTGTACCCTTGATTCCACTATGATTATTGATCAATAGTAGAATAATTTCTTCATAGAAATAGGAGACATAATTTAGATGGATATAGTAAGTCTCGCTTGGGCTGCTTTAATGGTAGTCTTTACATTCTCTCTTTCACTAGTAGTATGGGGGAGGAGTGGACTCTAGGGATACTACTAATTGATTGAGTAATCGAATTGTTGTATAAACTATTTTCTTTAATTGATCATTTTGCATTAATCATTTTGTCAAACGTTATTCTTTAATCTTGTTCTTTATTCTTTAATCTTTTTCTTTAGTTTCACTCCGATAATATAATAGAAAGACTCTAAAGTGTCGTAGAAAAAACTATATGTAGTTCTTTCTACCACACTTTAAGATTCCAACCGGATCCTTTCATTTAAGACTTGGATTTTTTTTATTTAATCCCTTTTTTCATTTCTTCAATGATTAATTAGAATTCCTATTAATCATTTTGGCTGACTGTTTTTACATAAATAATAAGTAAAAAAGCAGTAGGAATTAGAATGAACAGTGCAGTAGCAATAAATGCGAGAATATTGACTTCCATAACCTCTTTATTTTTTATTTTCACAATAACTCGGGATGTAATCCCATGGAGAGGAAAAAGGGGTATCCTGTAAATTCAAGGGTAGGGCTTGCATTCTGATAATACTGAATCAATTCAATATTATGAATATCGGATCTATCAAATCAATTCATAGTTGAGAGTGGAATAGTATAACATAGGAAGATCCTCTATCCATACTAAGACTAAAATGGTTTTTTTGATTGGATTAAGAATTGCCTATTTTTTGAATCCTTTTCTACTTTTATTTTCTATACCTCTACTCTAACCCATGATCTTTCTTAATCTTATCCAATTTCCCTTCCTTTTTCTTTTTTTCTTATAGTTATACATACAATTATGTATGTATGTATTATATGACCAACTTTCTATGGGTCACATAGACATCCAAATAAGCAGTAGAACTGAGGTGGGGAAAAGAGGTCTTAAATAAAAAGGGAATACTAGAATTATGTATGGATTCCGGAAAAATACCGGTATTCTATATCATATGTGTGTCTTTCTTTATCGATCGGGAGTAGTGAAAAAAAATTCCTATATGCCTCCCCTCCCTCTTTAATGAGAGATGCAAAATAAAAAAGCGAAGTTAAGGGTGCCCTATGGGCATTTGATCTTGCCCCCTGCCCTTTTTTTCCATGAAAAAAAAGGAAATATGAATTTTTCCATTCATTGAACCCTAGTTCGGGACTGACGGGGCTCGAACCCGCAGCTTCCGCCTTGACAGGGCGGTGCTCTGACCAATTGAACTACAATCCCCGCGGGGTGTATGGCATACCTATTCTTAAATAGAACCATAAGAAGATTCGGTCTGTCCTACTCTAAGAAATAGACGAATCATATACTACATACCTACATATTATAGGCGGTTATAGTGAGAGTGACATAACTAGTATGTCGTGATTTTTTATCACTAAAAATGGATAATAATCGACCCTTCAATAAGAATAACTCTTTTGTTTGTAAGAAAGGAACGAGAGAGATATGGGTTAGAAATCCTATTTCTCCCTTTTTTCTTTATCTTTTATTTCTATAGATCAGACATTTTTTTTTATGGAAGAAAAGCAAAAGGATTTAGTTCATATTCACGAAGTCCTAGATTTTTGGGCCGAGCTGGATTTGAACCAGCGTAGACATATCGTCAACGAATTTACAGTCCGTCCCCATTAACCGCTCGGGCATCGACCCAGGAAGAATTTATTCTAGGGTTTTTGATAATCTATGATTAATCTCCTTTCAAAATACTCCCTACCCCCAGGGGAAGTCGAATCCCCGCTGCCTCCTTGAAAGAGAGATGTCCTGAACCACTAGACGATAGGGGCATCACTAGACGAGAAGGCCATATACAACCACTCGTGATTATACTATAATCATAGTATGAGCAATTTTTTGGAATTGTCAATATACTCGAAAAGTATAACTAGATCCAAAGCAAAGAGTTTTTCCTACTTTTCTGTTATGTTTTCATCTAGGAGTTTTTTTTTTTTTTTTAGTTAGGGAAATTTATTTAAAGGGTTATAGAATAAGAATGGATTACTAAAATAGGGATTCTATATCTTAAATAGGGATTCTATATCTATATTAGTTCAATACAGGTAGTTATTTGATTGATCTAAGATGAAAAAGAGTCCAATTTCATTTTTTTTTTGCAATTTACATTTGGTGCTTCATTTAGTGTTCAGACCCAAAATGAATGTATCCCGCACTAAGTCATAAAATTCTATAAAAAATAGAGAAAGTTTCAAAAACAAAGAAAAAAGTGAATGAATTTTAAAAGTATTCTATCAGATTCGAACCTAGGACTTACGTCTTAGCACGACATTACTCTACCACTAATTTTAAAAGCCCTTTATCGGATTTGAACCGATGACTTATGCCTTACCATGGCATTACTCTACCACTGAGTTAAAAGGGCTTTTTATTAAAAAAAAATTCGCCACTTGGATTTCCCATTATGGATCTACTGCATAATGTACATAATATATGTATACATAGAGATGTAGAGATTATATATCTATATATCGATATTATAGAAGTTTAGTCATGGCAAGGTTCAAAATCTTGAGAGCCCAAAATCTTGCTTATAACTTACACAAAACACAAAACTAAAGTAGAGGTTTTTTTATTTTTATATATTTTATATAATAAAATTATAATAAAATACGTGAAGAAAGAGTGGACACAATAAAAAAAACCATACCCTACATACCTAACTCTTCTTGGTTCAGGGTTTTCTGTTTCCGAAGACTAGTAAAATAAGCATATTCTGGAACCCTAAGAATTCCATGGTATATGTATATGCAAAATATAAGATTTCTAAGATTTCCGATCCTAGCGGGAAAAGAAAGGGAACAGATACCCAATATGATTCTTGGGGGGAACATTTGGTAATGGTCTTGAACCTCTATGCTCTTTTTTATGTGTTCTTAATTCTATTTTGATTCTTTTAAACAAGAATCCAATAAACAAGAATTCAGTTAGTGGAAAAAAGGAGAGAGAGGAAAGTGGTAAATGAAGAGAATCGACTAACCGTAGACTTTTAGGATCCTCTTTACATCAGGTAAATCTGTCGGTCCTGTCTGTTTTTTCTTTAACTGATGACTCTTTGTTTCTTACTTCTATCAAACCATAGGGAAAGTCTATGATGAATTTGAAAAATGCATCTCACTCTTTTCTTTCTCTACAGCTCGAACTTAATGATAAGTGGGGGAGGGAAACATCTTCCATAATTTTTTTGTTTAGAATTGAACAAAAAAGAAAAGGAAAAAAGGACTTTATAGGGACAGTGTTACCCCCTATATCCCCTAGTGTATATTGTAGGAATAATAAAACGATTCAGTAAAGCAGTCTCGCACACTTACGTCCTCGCAAAGTAAATAATGATCATTGTAGTCGTAACCGTAGAATAGGATCCTAATCGAAATACATACATTTGGTTCAGAGGCTATTGGCATGGTAAGAAGAGATGTTAAGTATTTTACATACTAGAGGAGAGGGGAGGGGCTATCTAAATCCTAAAGTAAAGGCCAACGATCCAAGTAGAAATACCAACCGCTCAGTGTCATGAACCTTTGGATATCCTTGACAAAGGGCACTATTTATATCATAATCTACCTGTAGCGGGTATAGTTTAGTGGTAAAAGTGTGATTCGTTCTATTAATAACTGAATTTGAAATGATAGACTTAAGGCATCTTTAAGTTTTTTCTATTCCGATGAAAACTTTAGTTCTTATAAAGGATTTAATCCTTTTCCTCTCAATAGCATATTGAGGAAGAATATACATTCTCGCGATTTGTATCCAAAGACTAATGGAAATTGCATCCAAAATACAAATTGGATTATGAGTACAGAGTCGCGAAGCATAATTTTGCATTGGATTAAGTATTCCAATTTTTAAAATATGAGTAAAGGATCTATGGCTGAAGATACAAAAAAGTTTATTTCCAATCGTAACTAAATCTTCTTTTGTTAAAAAAGGAATAAGGAAGCCAAATAGCTAAAAAACGATAGTTTTGGTTTACTAGAACCATCAGCATATTGTTTCAGCTCGGTGGAAACCCAATTCTTTTCCTCAGGATCTCTTGAATGAAATTAGGGAACGAAGTAAGTAGATTTAGGTGGATTTAGATGGAATTTTTATCTCCTATATCTATAAGGATCATCTAGAAAGCAGAGAGCTTTGGTTCCATTCAAATAGAAAAGCTGACATAGATGTTAAGTGGTGGGAATATCCATAAAGGAGCCGAATGAAATCAAAATTTCATGTTCGGTTTTGAATTAGAGACGTGAAAAATAATCAACCAACGTCGACTATAACCCCTAGCCTTCCAAGCTAACGATGCGGGTTCGATTCCCGCTACCCGCTCCATTCTCTATAAAAAGAGTATTCTTTTTGTCTAGACATGGTAAAGGCCTGTATTCAACCTTTTTTGTCCACCTGTTTTTGGTACTCCAGAGCGGAGTAGAGCAGTTTGGTAGCTCACGAGGCTCATAACCTTGAGGTCACGGGTTCGATTCCCGTCTCCGCACTTAACTTAGCAGTCTGTATAAAAATAAAAGGCCTATTCTCTTTCTCTAGATATGGGAGAGGATTGGGTGGTATCCAACTTTTTATTCATGAGTTCCCGGCCCTAGAGGGCCAAATTGAGCAGTTTCCGAAGGCACTTGCTTCGACAAGAAGAACATACAAGGCTCCTCCCGACCCTTTGGAAAAGAAAAATGAAATGAAGGAAAGGCACAGTCCTTCTCTTTAAAAGCAGTTTGCCAGTTGTTTGTCTTAGTGAATACCCTATATTAGGTAGCCCTTCCGCCTCTGTAGCGCCCCGCTTTTGGATGCAAAAGAAGGGTTAAGATATAGTATAGTAAGGGATACGGTACTAGACTAACACCTAATTAATACTTAATTTAATATTAAGTAGTTAAACAGTCAACTAGACGAAACTTTTTATCATAGTACTTTACTAAATTAAGTGGGCGAGCGGCGGGAATCGAACCCGTATCTTCTCCTTGGCAAGGAGATGTTTTACCATTGAACTACGCTCGCTACGCTATATATTTTATAGCGTATATCCGCTTGGGTCGACCGTCTATGTTTGGGTCGACCGTTTCGTTTCATTTTCTATTATATTATAGTTTTCCTTTTTTTAGTGTCTGTCAATGAATATTCTAATAGGACTGGAATTTCATAATACTGAAAGAGAAGAAGTAGCAATTCGGAATGCAAATTGCGTTTTAATTTTAATGCGTCTCACTATTCGCATTTTTTCGAAGAAATAGGCTTTTTTTTATTTAGTATCGGGCTACTAAATAAATACTAAACAAATTTAAGAAATGAGAGAATTCAGAATAGCTACGAGAAAGACTAGTCCAATCCATAATGATGTACCGGAAAATACAACGTTTTTATTATTTGACCAACCATCAGGAGAAGCAAATACAAGGGGTACACTAATTACTAAAACTGAGGAAGTCACAATTAATGCAAAAACAGCTAATTGGAAAGCAATAGTCATATTTCTAATCCTCCAAGCTACCATCAAATAAAGTTGACTACATATTTGATCCCTCACTTAACCCAAATTGTAAAAAAATACAAGAAGTAGGAGGGGTTTAATCATGAATCCATTGATTCTTCTCTTTAATTAAAACTTATTTTTACTTACCGCTTTTTTTATTTGGATATGGGGGTGAGGAGAGGGGATTTAGTCTTTATTTCACAATCGGGTATATCGGATCATGTATCTGTGTATACAGTATACAGAGATATGTCGAAAAGGGACTTGCATCTGAGATCTTTCTAGTCTGAGATCTTTCTAGGGGTTAGTAGATCTTTCTTTTTATATGGCTATGTTCTATTTGTACGAGTAAAATAGGGATTAGGCTGTGGAGAGATGGCTGAGTGGTTGATAGCTCCGGTCTTGAAAACCGGTATAGTTCTAGGAACTATCGAGGGTTCGAATCCCTCTCTCTCCTTTTGCTTATTGAATATGCTTGTTTCTTTAATTTTTTATCTTTATTCTTTCCCTTCCCTTATCTTTCTTTCATAAAAAGGAATGAATGGCTCGGCTAGATGGGATAACCGAGCCAGAACAGAAAAAAAAATAAAACATTAGAACAGGTATAAATAAGAAAATCTTAGTTAAGAGGGTTCATGTAAAGAACAGGTTCCAAATCACGATCGATTCCCTTTTCAAAACCTGCTGCAGCAGCTCGGGCTCTTCCTGCATGCCACAAATGGCCCACAAAAAAGAAGAATCCTAGAACAAAATGAGAAGTCGATAACCAACTCCTAGGAGAGACATAATTAACTGCATTGATCTCGGTAGCTACGCCACCCACAGAATTTAAAGAGCCTAAAGGGGCGTGGGTCATATATTCTGCTGAACGTCGTTCTTGCCAAGGTTGTATGTCTTTTTTCAACCTACTCAAGTCCAAACCGTTGGGGCCCCTTAGAGGTTCTAACCATGGAGCGCGAAGGTCCCAAAAACGCATAGTTTCCCCTCCAAAGATAACCTCCCCAGTTGGGGAACGCATTAGATATTTACCTAAACCTGTGGGTCCTTGAGCGGATCCTACATTAGCTCCAAGACGCTGGTCTCTAACTAGAAAAGTAAATGCCTGAGCTTGAGAAGCTTCTGGCCCGGTGGGTCCATAAAACTCACTCGGATAAGCCGTATTATTGAACCATACAAAACAACAAGCGATAAAACCAAAGACAGATAAAGCAGCTAAACTATAAGACAAGTAAGCTTCTCCAGACCATACAAATGCACGGCGAGCCCATGCAAAGGGTTTGGTTAAGATATGCCAAATTCCGCCAAATACACAAATGAAACCCAACCATACATGTCCACCAATTATATCTTCTAAATCATCCACACTAACAATCCACCCTTCTCCCCCAAAAGGAGATTTTAGTAAATAACCAAATATAACACTGGGGCTAAGGGTCAAATTGGTAATCTTTCTTACATCTCCCCCCCCAGGGGCCCAGGTATCATATACACCGCCAAAATAAAGAGCCTTGAGTACTAGAAGAAAAGCACCTAGACCTAACAAAATTAAGTGAATACCCAAAATTGTAGTCATTTTATTTCTATCTTTCCATACATAACCAAAAAATGGAAAAGATTCCTCAAGAGTCTCAGGGCCCAGAAGCGCGTGATAAATGCCACCGAAGCCTAAGACTGCGGAGGAAATTAGGTGAAGTACTCCAGATACAAAGTACGGAAAAGTATCTAGAACTTCTCCCCCTGGTCCTACTCCCCAACCTAGAGTAGCTAAGTGTGGAAGTAAAATAAACCCTTGTTCATACATGGGCTTTTCTGGTACGAAATGGGCCACTTCAAATAGGTTCATTGCTCCGGCCCAGAATACGATTAATCCGGCATGAGCTACGTGAGCCCCAAGTAGCTTACCGGACAAATTGATAAGTCTGGCATTCCCAGCCCACCAAGCAAAACCGGTGGTTTCTTGGTCACGACCAGCTAAAATGAAAGTTCCATTAAAGAGCGTTTCCACGTGGTAGAACCTCCTCAGGGAATATAAGATTTTCATGAGGCTGATCCTGAGCTGCCATCCACGCACGAATACCCTCGTTTAAAAGAATATTTTTGGTGTAGAAAGTCTCAAATTCAGGATCTTCCGCTGCACGGATTTCCTGGGAAACAAAGTCATAGGCACGTAAGTTCAGAGCCAGGCCAACTACGCCAATAGCACTCATCCATAAACCGGTGACGGGTACAAATAGCATAAAGAAATGTAACCAACGTTTATTGGAAAAAGCAACACCAAAGATTTGGGACCAAAAGCGGTTAGCAGTGACCATTGAATAAGTTTCTTCAGCTTGAGTTGGGTTAAAAGCGCGGAAGGTATTTGCACCATCACCGTCCTCAAATAGAGTGTTTTCTACGGTCGCTCCATGAATAGCGCATAGCAGAGCCGCGCCTAATACTCCGGCAACTCCCATCATATGAAATGGGTTCAACGTCCAATTATGAAATCCTTGGAAGAAAAGGATGAATCGAAATATCGCTGCTACGCCAAAACTCGGCGCAAAGAACCAACCAGATTGCCCCAGTGGATAAATAAGGAATACAGAAACAAAAACCGCGATTGGACCAGAGAATGAGATTGCATTATAAGGACGCAATTGAACAGACCGAGCAAGTTCAAATTGGCGTAACATGAAACCTATTAGTGCAAAAGCCCCGTGGAGAGCTACAAAAGTCCATAAACCGCCTAATTGACACCAACGAGTAAAATCTCCTTGTGCTTCCGGCCCCCATAGTAGCAATAAAGAGTGTGCTAAACTATTGGCAGGGGTAGAAACTGCTGCGGTTAAGAAATTACAACCTTCCAAATAGGAACTAGCCAATCCGTGGGTATACCAAGAAGTTACAAAAGTTGTCCCTGTAAACCAACCCCCTAAAGCGAAATAAGCACAAGGAAAGAGCAATAGGCCAGACCATCCTACAAAAACGAAACGGTCCCTTCGTAACCAGTCATCCATAGTATCAAATAGATCATTTTCTTCTTTAGGAACTCTACCAAGGGCTATAGTCATAGTGATCCTCCTATTCAATTACTTCAACCATTTCCGAGCACCTCATGTCACTTCCAAAGCATATGATAGTTTTATTATCTGTGGACGATTTGTTTCTCGTTCAATGCCCTTTTTCAATGGTCTCGAAGATATAAATTTTTTATTTTTATCTATGGAGTCACAACCGAGGTTGTGGTAAATCCATGAATTTGATTCGATTTGTTTTTCTTATACTATAGAAATAAACATTTCAATTCAGCATTATTCCATGACTCCTATTTCAAAGCCTATCTTTTAAGGGAAAAATGAAAATAAAAGTAACCCCTATATTCCCATTCCCTCTCTATTTCATGGGTGGAAGAACAGAAAAGGAGGATTCTTAAAAAAAGGACTTTCGAAATTCATTTTTATGTGTAGCGGAAAGGAGTTGCGACTCTTCTTATTCCTATAGAACATCTAGTAACAAGAATATAAAATCGTAAATAACAAAAAATTCTTGTCTTGCCCAGTCGAAGTCTAAGGAAATAAAAAAAAATTCGCTTATACAATTTCATCTACATCGAATTTATATATCAGAATAGCGGATAAAGGCATTATTCAAGGAGTCAGATCTACTTACTTTATTGTTCTTTCCAATTTTATGTTGGGTTTGATAAGAACCCTTTTTGCTTTCTTGATATTTTGCTTTCTTGATAAATAATCGATAAAAAAAGCGTTTTTTCTTTTTTATATAACCTGCTTGTTTTATTATAACAAGTCTTATAGGAAAATGCCCGCTAAAGAGAAAATATATCTGATGTCTCTCGGCCAATATCGATTTTTAGAAAGAAAAAACAAGAATTTTCTTCTTTTTTTTATTAACATTAAGAAAAAAGAATATAACGAAAATGGAATTGGCAATATAATTTTTATAGACTTTTGAAAGAAAAAAAAGCTTTTTTGCAATTGTTATTTCTTGTCTCTATCATATAACGTAAACCTTTTGATTTGGAACGGGGAGAGATGGCTGAGTGGACTAAAGCGGCGGATTGCTAATCCGTTGTACAATTTTTTTGTACCGAGGGTTCGAATCCCTCTCTTTCCGCTCCCTCGGATCATTTGGGACTTTCAAATTGGAAGGAATTCTGACCCCCGGATTTTCTCATAGATAAATGTACGAAACAAATCCAATTTGTAAGAAAAAATAAAAAAAAAATGGAATTTTTACTCCTCGCGCCCAGGATTTCGTCCTGGGTCATTAGATAAGAATCCAAAGATAAAGAGGGAAACAAAGAATATTACTACTGTATAAACAAAAAGTTTGAGAGTAAGCATTAAATAATCTCCAAGATTTTTTTTTAAGGAATAGATTACCGGTTTTTCCTTACCATACGGATCCGCTAGGATGGATTTTTTTTATTTTGATAGTGAAAAATGCAAAAATGAATTCTTGAAAAAAATGGGAAGAATTCATTTATAATAAGCACTCTTATCAATATAAAAAAAGGGTTAGGTATTGTGTAGGTACCTGCTCAACATAGGTGCAGAAGGGTAGAAAGGCTGATCAAAATTGAGTGCTGCAGCTATCCATTCAATGTAGAAGAATTTGCATTTTAGAGTCGAAGGTTCATAATATAAAGAGTCGAAGGTTCATAATATAAAAATAAAAAAGTTCTCGCCTTTTACCCATTTTGTTAATTATTTGGAATGAATACATCATTCAATTTGGCAGACGGAGTACTAAATATTTCATCGAAAACTTACAGCAGCTTGCCAAACAAAGGCTAATAGAAAAAAGAATAGAGGTATGACAGGCATAACATCCACGATTGGGTTGAAAATAGCATAAGCTTCGGGCAATTTGGCAAAGAAAAAACTCGTCGGATAAAGAAAAGAATTAAAACAGATACAGGTTAAACTAAGTATATTAGGCATAACAAGCATTTCATTCTTGTAGAGTAAATAATTGGATTTTGATTGAGTTATTTTTCTAAGGGAAAAAAAAGAAAAGGCAGATTCAAAATCTCTTTTTTCTTCGAACTTTCCCAAACACAAAATACCTCCTTGTATTCGCACTCTCAAATGAGAGTGTAATAAATTCGACTTTCATATAATATCTTAATAGAATTCCATGTAATGATCAATGCATTTTTTTGATTCTATATTATCCGCATGTCTAGAATACTAGCAAGAGAATATTCCTCATTTTTTATGTAATTGAAATGGGATTGACGAATAACCAATAAAAAACATAATAGTGTTTATTAGTGTCGCATAAAACGAAATGGGGCGTGGCCAAGTGGTAAGGCAGCGGGTTTTGGTCCCGTTACTCGGAGGTTCGAATCCTTCCGTCCCAGATTGTTTCTGATAGTATTCCGCACGAGACAAAAGTTTATTTCTTTATTTATTAAAGAGAATAATGGTATCTTATGAACTCTTAGATTAGATGCATTTCTAAGCATTCACTTTATTTCTCAGAAAACGTAATTAAAGTCTTAAGTCCAGTCAAAAAGTATTAAGTCCAGTCAAATTGAATATCTTTATTTTCATGATAAAATAGGGTCTATCAGTCACATTTAGGATATGCCTCCACTATAAACCACTTAATTCACTTAATCATATTTTTTGCTTACTTTTTTTTGTATTCGAGTCGAAGAAGTACGGAAGTATGAGAATTCTATAACTACCAAAAATTTGCAATCTTTTCATTGGAGTAGTTTATTTAGTTACATAGTTCATTTTTTTTTTGTTACGGAAAAAAATATATTGCTAATCTAATTCTAATAGAGTAATTAAATTAATTAAACTTTTTTGAAGGTTGATTTAGGAAAGAATTGATCCTTCTCTTCTTACTTCAAAATGGCTCATCTCGAGCCATCCGTTGAGAATTTAATAATAAATAAGTCTTAAGCAAACCCGTTTAGTCGTCTTTTTCGAACTATGTTTCATTCATATGATAGAAATATGGGTTTAAATAAATTGGATCGGAGGCTTTCCCAATAAAAACTTACTTTCTTTTATCCATATTGCTCCATAGACAGCAAGTTTGAATTGAATTAGTATACACAAAACTAAACCAATGACTATTCATGATTCCATCCATATTGGATCAATTCTCTATACCACTTTGCAATGAAAAGAGGGATGTTTGTTATGGTAAAACTTCGTTTAAAACGATGTGGTAGAAAGCAACGTGCGACTTGAAGGACATGATCGATTGTGGATTTTGCTATCCATCATTTTCCATAGTAATGAAAATGCTCTTGGCTCGACATAGTCTGTTCTATTCGCCCCGAACCCAATTTGCGCTGGGTTATTTGGTTTTAAGTAAATAGTACACGATGGAGCTCGAGAGGATATAATTTATTTTTTATCAAGGGAAAGAATCTAGGGTTAGTGAAAACTAATAAATTAGGCCAACTTTGTCAGTCTATCCTTAATATATAAATAGAAAGGTTAAAATAAGAAGAAAGTCCTATTTTTGAAGATAGGGAAAACTTTTTCGATTAAAAGTATATTCAGAATCAATCCTGCTTATTTGATTTCTATAGAAGAGGGAGATGCTTTATAGAAGGAACTAAGAAAAAGAGGGTATGTTGCTACTCTTTTGAAAGAAAAAAGAATAGGAATTCCCGAAGTAATGTCTAAACCCAAGGATTTCACAAATCAAAGATAAAGGATTCCAGAACAAGTAAACACAATTTTCAATTGTCTCAACAACAGAATTGGATCAGAATAAGGAATAAAAGTAAATTCGTTCGAAATGAGATAAAGAAAAGAGTTTAGAGACGACTCAAAAATTTTCGAAGGATTTAGCCTTTGAAGTCTGTCAGTCAAAATTAGCCAACTTGAGTCATGAGTATAAATGAAATTTGTTTTTTCTGTAAGGAAATTAATGTACGTCATAGTATAATTTCTATATATTATAGACAGAAATTCAAATCATTTTCTCGAGCCGTATGAGGAGAAAACCTCCTATACGTTTCTAGGGGGGGGCGTTGTTTATCTACATCTATCCCAATAAGCTGTCTATCGAATCGTTGCAATTGATGTTCGATCTCGAAGAGAAGGAAGAGATCTTCGAAAAGTAGGTTTTTATGATCCGATAAAGAATCAAACTTGTTTAAATGTTCCAGCTATTCTCTATTTCCTTGAAAAGGGTGCGCAACCGACAAGAACTGTTTATGATATTTTAAGGAAGGCAGAATTCTTTAAAGAAAAAAAGAAAGAACTTTGAGTTAATTGAAGAACTAAATGAATAAATAAAGTAGAAGAGGAGAAGATCACTAGTATTCCTCGTTCTCTAATTATTTAGACATAATTTAGCTCCTTCTTAGTCCTATTTGGATTTATGTCGTGCCAATCCAACATAAGCCCCTATTTTATTTACTTTTTCTATCTAATTTGTTTTCTTACCTTTGTATTTCCATTGACAAAGGTCTATTGAACAAATAGAATTTGTAGATAGATGGGTCTCTTTATCCTCACTGCATATTTAGATTTTTCTGCCTACACTTCGATCAAATGATAACGATGTTCCTCTTGCATGTATTTTCATACAAGATTTTAATAAAAATCGCTAAAAAAGGGAGCGTTTTGCCATCGTGGTTGGGGTCGCTCTTTTTTTAACCTTAGTGGAATTTAACCGGACCTGTTCATTTTGGCATTTGAGTGTTTTTCATAGTCGGTAAATTCTTTCTTTTGATGTCTTGCTAATTCAATGTTTTGACAGAAGCGCGCGGTGTAATTCCATTGATTTTTGGATTTCGATCGTATCTAAGATCCTTTTTTTATCTGGGTTGCTAACTCAATGGTAGAGTACTCGGCTTTTAAGTGCGACTATGATCTTTTACACATTTGGATGGAGCAACAAATTCGTCCAGACTCTTGGTAGAGTCTAGAAGACCACGACTGATCCTCAAGGGTAATGAATGGAAAAAATAGCATGTCGTAAAAAAATCAATTTCTTTTTTTTTTATGGAATAAAACTTACGATTTTCTGGGTCTAGTGAATAAATGGATAGAGCTTGGCTCCAATTCTGGTAAAATAAAAAGCAACGAGCTTAACTTCCTAATTGGAATGATTCCTCGCTCTAATTAGATGTTAAAAATATATTAGTGCCGGATGCGGGGAAAGGTGGGGTTTTCCTATGAGTGGACCCTTTTTTTTCTTTTTTTTTAGAAATCCTAATTATTCTTGAATATTAATTGAATATTGAATAATTAATTGAATATTGAATAAGGGATATTATGGATTGAATGTGTAAAAGAAGCAGTATATTGATAAAGAGGCTCTATTCCAAAGTCAAAAGAGCAATTGGCCTGCAAAAATAAAAAATTTGTTCTGTTCTCTTTTGTAATTTAGAACAAACATAAACTCATTGGGTATAAAAGGAGCGGAAAAAGATCTGTAGATTAGACTCCCTTTCTGTCCAGGGTTTGTATTAAAAAATCCAACACCCTGTTCTGACCATATTGCACTATGTATCATCATTCGATAAACCGAGAAATGCTTCTTCTCTCTGATTCAAGTAGAAATACAAATGAAAAAATTCGAAGGGTATTCAGAAAAACACAAATCTCGTCAACAATACTTTGTCTACCCACTACTCTTTCAGGAGTATATTTATGCATTTGCCCATGATTATGGATTAAATGATTCCGAACCTGTGGAAATTGTTAGTTGTAATAACAAGAAATTTAGTTCACTACTTGTGAAACGTTTAATTATTCGAATGTATCAGCAGAATTTTTGGATTAACTCGGTTAATCATCCTAACCAAGATCTATTGTTAGATTACAAAATTGGTTTTTATTCTGAGTTTTATTCTCAGATTCTAGCAGAGGGATTTGCTATCGTTGTAGAAACCCCATTCTCGCTACGAGAATTACCTTGTCGGAAAGAAAAGGAAATACCCAAGTTTCAGAATTTACGCTCTATTCATTCAATATTTCCCTTTTTAGAAGATAAATTTTTGCATTTGGATTATTTATCACATATAGAAATACCCTATCCTATCCATTTGGAAATCTTAGTTCAACTCCTTCAATACCGTATCCAAGATGTTCCATCTTTACATTTATTGAGATTCTTTCTCAACTACTATTCAAATTGGAATAGTTTTGTTACTTCAATAAAATCTATTTTTATTTTTAAAAAAGAAAATAAAAGACTATTTCGATTCCTATATAACTCTTATGTATCAGAATATGAATTTTTCTTGTTGTTTCTTCATAAACAATCTTCTTGCTTACCATTAGCATCTTCTGGAACTTTTTTGGAACGAAT